ATTACATTTTGTTTTTTAGTTTCCTTTTTTTTATTATTATTTTGTTTATTTTCTTTTTCTATAAGTTTATATTTTATAATAATAGATTTGGTTGTAATTCTTGAATATGAATTTATAACTTTAAATTCTAATATTATTTGTATATCGATTTTATTTGATTGAATATCATTATTATTTATAAGATTTGTTTTGTTTATTTCTTCAATAGTTATTTTTTATAGAGATGAATATATACACGGTGATTTAAATATTCATCGTTTTATTATATTAGTATTTTTATTTGTTATGTCAATAATATTTTTAATTATTAGACCTAATTTAATTAGAATTTTATTAGGATGAGATGGATTAGGCCTTGTATCTTATTGTTTAGTTATTTATTATCAGAATACAAAATCATTAAATGCTGGTATATTAACAGCATTATCTAATCGAATTGGTGATGTTGGTATTTTAATATCAATTGCTTGAATAATAAATTATGGAAGTTGAAATTTTATTTTTTATTTAGATTTTATAAAAAATGATTTTACAATAATAATTATTAGTTGTTTTATTATTTTATCTGCTTTTACTAAAAGAGCTCAAATTCCATTTTCATCTTGGTTACCAGCAGCAATAGCTGCTCCTACACCAGTATCATCTTTAGTTCATTCATCTACTTTAGTTACTGCTGGAGTGTATCTTTTAATTCGTTTTAATTTTTGTTTGACGGAAGGATTAATAAATTTTATATTATTTTTTTCTATAATAACAATATTTATGTCTGGGCTAGGAGCTAATTTTGAATATGATTTGAAAAAAATTATTGCTTTATCAACTTTAAGTCAATTGGGTTTAATAATAAGAATTTTATTTTTAGGTGATTATAATTTAGCTTTTTTTCATTTATTATCTCATGCTTTATTTAAGGCTTTATTATTTATATGTGCTGGTTGTATAATTCATAATTTAATAAATTGTCAAGATATTCGTTATATAGGATCTTTAATTAATTTAATACCTTTAACTTGTACATTTTTTAATATTAGAAATTTTTCTTTATGTGGATTGCCATTTTTATCTGGATTTTATTCTAAGGATTTAATTTTAGAAGTTTTTTCTATAAATTATTTAAATTTATTTGTATATCTAATTTTTTATGTTTCAATTGGTTTAACAGTTAGATATTCATTTCGTTTGAGTTATTATACATTATTTAATCCTTATAATTTTTATTCTATAAATAGATTGAATGATCAAGGATTTATTATATTAAAGGGAATAGGTGGATTAATTTTATTTGTAATTTTTGGTGGATGTATATTGTCTTGATTAATATTTCCTACTCCATACTTTATTTGTTTATCTTTTAATTTGAAAATAATAGTTGTTTTTATAATTTTAATTGGATTATTTTTAGGATATGAATTTTCAAAATTTAGTTTTAATTATAAGTTGAAGTCTAATAATTTATTAAGATTATTTTTAGCGTCTATGTGAAATATACCTGTTTTATCAACTTATTTAGTTAATTTTTATTTTTTAAAGTTTAGAGATTTTTATTATAAGAATGTTGATTTAGGTTGATTTGAATATTTTGGTTCACAAAATTTATATCAAAATATTAAGTATAATTCTAAATTTTTTCAATTATTATTTAATAATAATTTAAAAATTTATTTTATTTTTTTAATTATTTTTATTTTGTTATTGATTATTTATTTTAATAGCTTATATTTAGAGCATAATATTGAAGATATTAAGGAGACTTTGGTCTTAAGATATTTATAAAATATAAATTTAATTTTACAATGAAAATGTAATGTTTTAATTAAACTATATAAATTAAGAAATATAAACAGAATTTCACTGCTTAAAATAGAAATTAGAAGTTTCATTTTGAATAACATATTTCTTTAAATGGAATATAAATTCATTTTTATCATTAACAGTGATAGACCTCTATTTTGGTTTCATTTAATAAATAAGGATGTTTATCATCAAAATATTAGGTCGAAACTAATTACAAATCTTTGTTTCTTATTTAAGATAAATTGATATTTTCAATATTTTTTAAATGCAAATTAAATGTTAATTTTAACTATTATCCTATTTTACTCAATTTAATGCACCTTGATTTCATTCATGATATAATCCAATAAGTAAAATTAAGATAAATAAAATTGTTACTGTAGAAAATGCTATTATTCTAGTAATTTTTATTGTAACTACTAATGGAAATAGAAGAGTAATTTCTACATCAAAAATTAGGAAGATTATAGCAATTAAGAAAAATTGTAGAGAAAATGGTATTCGAGCAGATGATTTTGGATCAAATCCACATTCAAAAGGTGATCTTTTTTCTCGATCAATAATGGATTTTTTTGATAAAAATCTTGAAATTATTATTACTACTAAACTTAATGTAAATGTAATTAATCCTAGGATTTGTATAATATTAATTATTTATACTATTAACTAGATCTTTTAATTGGAAGTTAAAAATAATTTTTATACTATATAAATATCTACCTCATCAATAAATTGAAATATAAAGAAATAATCATACTACATCTACAAAGTGTCAATATCAAGCTGCTGCTTCAAATCCAAAATGATGATTTGATGAGAAATGATTTTTTAATTGTCGAAATAGACATACTGTTAAAAATGTTGTTCCAATAATTACATGAATACCATGAAATCCTGTTGCTATAAAAAATCTTGATCCATATACTGAATCAGCAATAGTAAATGTAGATTCAAAATATTCATATCCTTGAAGGATTGAAAAATAAACTCCTAAGATGATTGTTAAAATTAATCTATAAATTGCTTGTTTATAATTATTTTCTATTAGTCTATGATGAGCTCATGTAACAGTAATTCCTGAAGAAATTAAGATGAGTGTATTTAATAATGGAATTTGAATTGGATTGAATGGAATAATTCCTTTAGGTGGTCATATTATTCCAATTTCAATTCTTGGTGATAATCTTCCATGAAAGAATCTTCAAAAGAATGATACAAAAAATAATACTTCTGAAGTAATAAATAAGATTATCCCTCATCGAAGTCCTTTTACTACAGTAAAAGTATGCAGTCCTTGAAAGGATCCTTCTCGAGAAGTATCTCGTCATCATTGATATATTACTAATAAGGTGCAGATTCTTCCTAAGAAAAATAAATTTGTATTATATAAATGGAATCATTTAATAATTCCTACTAATAGTGTTATTGACCTAAATGCACCAAGAATTGGTCATGGTCTAACTTCTACTAGGTGAAAGGTATGGTTTTTGTTTAACATTAATTAACTTCTCTAGAATATAATGTTCTTAAAATTGAAAATACATAGGATTGAATGATTGCTACTGCAGATTCTAATAATAATAAAAGTAGTTGTGATAGTACTAAAATATTAATTATAATTAATGATAATTTATTTCCTGTTCTTCCTATTAAAGTTAAAAGTAAATGACCAGCAATTATGTTTGCTGTAAGTCGAATTGCTAATGTTCCTGGTCGAATAATATTTCTAATAGTTTCAATACATACTATAAAAGGTATAAGTACAGGTGGTGTTCCTTGAGGAACTAAATGAGCTAATATTCTTGTTGTATTATTAATTCATCCAAAAATTATGAATCTTAATCATAATGGTAAAGATAAAGTTAATGTTAAAACTAAATGTCTAGTTCTTGAGAAGATATATGGAAATAATCTTAAAAAATTGTTAAAAAGAATTAATGAGAATAATGATACAAATATTAATACTCTAATCTTTATTTTTTTAATTTTTAAAATAATTTTGAATTCATTTCTTAATGTTAAGCAAATTTTATATCATAAATAATTAATTCGTGATGGAATTATTCAATACATTGAAGGTAGAACAATTAGACCTAATATAATTCTTAATCAGTTTAATGATAAATTTATTCTAGTTGAAGGATCGAATCTTGAAAATAAATTTGTTATCATTTTCATGTAATAATTCTTTTTTTATTTTCTTTTTTAATATTATTATTTTTATAAATTAGTGAAAAATAATTTATAACATTAAATAATATAAAAATTAAAATAAAAAAAATAAATAAATTTAGTCATCTAAGTGGAGCTATTTGTGGGATTAAGAATTATTAATTAATTAATAATTTTAACTTGACAAGTTAATGTTATATTTTAACTAAATTCTTCATTAGAAGTAATTGCTAATTTACTATAATGTGGTTTAAGAGACCATTACTTGCTTTCAGTCATCTAATGATAAGTTTTTAATTCATTCAATAAAATATTTTGGAGAAATTCTTTCAACTACAATTGGTATAAATCTATGATTTGTTCCACAAATTTCTGAACATTGTCCAAAAAATAAACCAATTCGATTTATATAAAAGGTTGTTTGATTTAGTCGTCCTGGAGTTGCATCAATTTTTACTCTTGATGAGGGAATTGTTCATGAATGAATAACATCTGAAGAGGATACTATTATTCGAATTTGTGTGTAAATTGGTAATGTTAAACGATTATCAACTTCTAATAAACGAAATGAAAAGTTATTTTGTTCATTAGAAGGAATTATATATGAATCAAATTCAACATTTTTAAAATCTGAAAGTTCATATGATCAATATCATTGATGCCCTATTGTTTTTACTGAAATTAGTGGTGAATTAATTTCATCAAGTAAATAAAGAAGTTGTAATCTTGGTAATGCAATAAAAATTAATGTGATTGCGGGAAAAATTGTTCAAATTAATTCAATTATTTGTCCTTCAAGAAGAAATCGATTAATATATATATTTTTTATGATTATAATAATAATGTATATAACAATTAATGTAATTATAATTAGAATTATTATTGTGTGATCATGAAAAAATGTTAATTGTTCTATTAAGGGTGAAATTCTATCTTGAGAATTTAAATTTATTCATGTTGCCATTGTTCTAAAAAAAGTATAACTTTATATATGGATCTTAAATCCATTGCACTATTCTGCCATATTAGAAATTAACTAATATTGGAAGCTCAGAATAAGTGTGTTCCATTGGTGGTATTTTTTGAATTCATTCATTAAATGTTGGTATGTTAATGGCATATGAATTTTTTCGTATTGAATTTATTCTATCTCATATAATGTAAATTATAAATAAAATTCTAGCAGTTCTAATTAATGATCCTACAGAAGATAATAGATTTCATGATAAATAAGCATCTGGATAATCTGAATATCGTCGAGGTATACCTCTTAATCCTAAAAAGTGTTGAGGGAAAAATGTTATGTTTACTCCAATAAATATTGAAAAAAATTGAATTTTTAAAAGTTTTTCATTTATTGAAAGACCTGTAAATAAAGGAAATCAATTAACAATTCCTGCTATAATTGCAAATACTGCCCCTATTGATAAAACATAATGAAAATGAGCAACAACATAGTATGTGTCGTGTAAAATAATATCAATTGATGAATTAGCAAGAATAACTCCTGTTAATCCTCCAATGGTGAATAAAAAAATAAATCCTAAGGCTCACATTATTTGTGGTGAATAATTTATTTGAGTTCCATGAATTGTTGCTAGTCATCTAAAAATTTTAATTCCTGTTGGAACTGCAATAATTATTGTAGCAGAAGTAAAATATGCTCGTGTATCAACGTCTATACCAACTGTAAATATATGATGAGCTCATACAACAAAGCCTAATAAACCAATTGCTATCATTGCATAAATTATTCCAATTGACCCAAAAGTTTCCTTTTTTCCTCTTTCTTGAGTTACAATATGAGAAATTATACCAAATCCTGGTAAAATTAAAATATATACTTCTGGATGTCCAAAAAATCAAAATAAATGTTGATATAAAATTGGATCTCCTCCTCCAGCAGGATCAAAAAAAGATGTATTTAAGTTTCGGTCAGTTAATAATATGGTAATTGCACCAGCAAGTACAGGTAGTGATAATAATAATAAAATTGCTGTAATTAATACTGCTCATACAAATAATGGTAAACGATCAAATGTTAYTCCTGTTAATCGTATATTAATAATAGTTCTAATAAAATTAATTGCTCCTAAAATGGAAGAAATTCCAGCTAAATGTAATCTAAAAATTGCTAAATCTACAGATGAACCTCTATGAGCAATATTAGCCGATAATGGAGGATAAACAGTTCAACCTGTTCCTGCTCCATTTTCAACGATTCTTCTTATTAATAATAAAGATAATGATGGGGGTAATAACCAAAATCTTATATTATTTATACGAGGAAAAGCTATATCCGGTGCTCCTAATATTAATGGTACTAATCAATTTCCAAATCCTCCAATTATAATTGGTATAACTATGAAGAAAATTATAATAAAAGCGTGAGCAGTTACAATTACATTATAAATTTGATCATTTCCAATTAATGATCCTGGATTTCCTAATTCTGCTCGAATTAGTAATCTTAATGATGTACCTAGTATTCCAGCCCATACTCCGAAAATAAAATATAAAGTTCCAATATCTTTATGATTTGTTGAAAATAATCATTTATTTAGTAAAATGACCGAGATTTAGGTGATAAATTGTAAATTTATTTACGGAGTAATTCCTTTTACTAGTTTTGTATTCAATTATGATTTTAAATTGCAAATTTAAAGGTAGTTTAATAACTCAAAACTTAATGACTATTTAATTTTTTAATGATAGTAAATGGTAAGGCTTAAAGGTATTTCTTTATTTACAACTTTGAAGGTTGGTAGTTTGTAAATTAACTTAAATCCTTATTAAATTTCGTTTAAAGCGATAGTTATAAGAATTAATCTGAAAATTATAAAAAAATTTAATATACTAGTAAATATAATGTTAGTTTTATTATTGATATTAATTTTTCAATTAATTTGATTTGTTTTTATAATTAATGTTGATATGGAAATTCGTATATAAACGAAAATTATAATAAGTGTAAATAAAATTATGATGATTGATAAAAATATTATATTTAATTCAATTATAGTTTGAATAACCAATCATTTTGGTAAAAATCCTAGAAATGGGGGAATTCCTCTTAAAGATAAAAAATTTAATATAAATATAATTTTTGTTGAAAATGATTCATTTGCTATTATGAATAATTGATTTAAATAATATATATTCTTTATTGTTAATGCGATATTAATGGTAATTATTGCATAAATTAAGAAATATAAAATTCAGATTGTTTTTTCTGTTATTATAGCTGCTATTATTCATCCTATATGATTAATTGATGAAAATGCTATTAATTTTCGTATTCTAATTTGGTTAAATCTTATTATTCTTCTAATAATTATTCCTGAAATAATAATTATGTAGTTAAATATATTTATTTCTGTATTATATATATATAATACCATTGGTGCAATTTTTTGTCATGTTAATATAATTATACAATTATTTCAATTTAATCCTTCAAGTACTTCTGGAAATCAAAAATGGAGTGGGGCTATTCCTATTTTTAATAAGAGTCCTGAATTTATAATTAATATAATTTCTGAATTAAAAATTGCTGATGTAAAATTTATTTTTCATATTATTATGATAATTGATATTATAATTATTGTTGAAGCTAATGCTTGTGTAATAAAATATTTAATTGAAGATTCTGACGATAAAATATTTTTGTTTATAATAATTGGAATAATAGATAGTAAATTAATTTCTAATCCAATTCATATTCCTAATCATGTATATGCTGAAATTGAAATTATTGTTCTTATTATTAGAATACTTAAAAATATTAATTTGTATATTTTAGTTATTAAAAAGAAAAGGATTACTTTATATTTGGGGTATGAACCCAAAAGCTTTATTTAGCTTATCTTTTTATATTTTAGTATATGACGTATAAAAGTTTTTGATACTTTAGGAGATAGTTTAATTCTATCAAATATAATGAAGGTAATTTTTTGTTACGTTTTTTATTCTATCAAAATAATCCTTTCCTCAGGCTCTTCATTTTTTTTTATTTTTTAATAAAAAAAAAAATTCAACTTAGAGTTTTAATTAATGGAAAATTATTAGTTTAATTGATTTTAGTTAAAAATATAAATTTAAATTTTTACTAAAATATATTGATTTACTCATATTATTTTTTTTTTAAATTAAGAAAAAAAATAATTTAGATATCAGATTGATTTATATATAAATTTTCTTCTTTTTTATATTTTAGTTTATCAATAAAAATTAACTTAATATATTTAACTAATTATAACTTATTTAATAAAATTTAATTATATAATATTTAATTATATATAAATTAAATTATTATATATTAATATATGTATATATATATATAATTATATAATTGAAGAATTAATATTAATAAAAAACAAATGTTATAAATTATTTGATTAATAAATATATAATTTTCCAATATAATTATTATAAGTTTAGTTAATAGAAAGAAAAAACTAATAAATATATTAATGTTTAATTTAATAATAAACATTGTATTAAATAACAGTTTAAATTATTATTAACTAATATCATAGAATAAATATATTATATATTTATATATTAATAATAATTATAAATATTATAATATATAATTATTAAATAATGTCTTATAAATATATAATTTGAATTATTAAATAATATTATATTAATTATTAATAATAAAATCATTTATATAAAAATAAAAACTACGAAAAAAAAAAAAAAACTCCATTTATTTAACTATGAATTAATTTTTTTTTAAGTTATCAATAACTAAATTTTGAATAATAAATTAAATTTTTGTTGCTTATTATATATAATTTTTTTTTTAAGAAAAAATTATTTTAATAAATTAATTTTTTTTTATATAGAATTCATTAATTATAAGATAAATTTAATTTATAACAAAAATTAATTTTATAGATAATATCTATTTTTTGTTAATTTTAACTTTTTATTTTCGATTTCAATTAAAAAATAAAAATAAATATAAAATTGTTTAAATTGTTATATAGAATATTCCTTTCTTAAAATAAATTTGTTATGAAAAGTAATTTTTTTATAATTTTTAATTTATATATAAATTTTTCTTTTAAATTTTACTTAATTTTTAAAAAAAAAATATTTTTTTAAAAAAATTTTTTTTTATTTTTTATAATTATTTTTAGTATAGTAGGTTATTAATTTAATTTTATTATATTAATTATTTTATATTAAAAATTTATTAAATAGATTTATTTAATTAATTTTTAGAAAAATTATTTATTATATTGGGGTGTATAATAAATTTAATTTAATTAATTAAAATTAATTTTATGGTTGTAGGGGTGCAATTTATTGATTAATTTTTAATTATTGTAGGGGGGTACTGGAATTTTTTTTACTATTTTTTTTATTAGTTGATTTATTTTATTAAATTTATTTATTTATTGAATTTATATTTAATTTTTTTTTGATTGTAATAATTTATTATTTTGTATTATTTTTAATTTTTATTTTTTATTATTTTTTTTATATTTTAAAAAATTTCTGTTATTATAAATATTTTTTTATCTGAAAATTTTAATAAAAAAGTTTTATTTTGGCTTAAAATTTAAGTTTATTATTAGTTAATATGTAAATTTTTGTTTAAAAAATTATTTTGCAGTTTTTAATATTAAAAAATTATTAATGTAAGTTTTAGTAATTAGTTAAAAAATTAATTAAATTTGTGCCAGCAATTGCGGTTATACAAATAATTTAATTTAAATATATTGGTTAATAATTAATTTTTATAGTTGGAATTTATTATTAAAATTTTTAGGTGAAATTTAAATTTTAATATAATTTTACTTTTTTATATGAAGTTATTAAAATTAAAATTAAACTAGGATTAGATACCCTACTATTATAATTGTAAATTTATTATACCAGATTAGTATTAGTTATTTTCTTGAAAATTAAAAAATTTGGCGGTATTTTAGTCTATTCAGAGGAACCTGTTCTATAATTGATAATCCACGATTAGTTTTACTTTTTCTTTTACTTGTATATCGTTGTTTTTGAAAATTTTATAAGAATTAAAATTTTCATTAAGTAGTTTATAGTTAATTTCAAATCAAGGTGCAGATTATGGAAAAGAAGAAATGGGTTACATTAAATTTATTTTTGGTTTATTGTTTTAAATAACATTATTAAATTGGATTTGATAGTAATATTTTATATATATTAAATGTGATTTTAGCTCTAAAATATGCACATATTGCCCGTCGCTCTCATAAAATTGAGATAAGTCGTAACAAAGTAGATTTACTGGAAAGTGAATCTAGAATGATCAAATTAAAGCTTTATATTAAGTTTTTTATTTACATTAAAAAGATTACTGTTTAATTCAGTATAATTTGATTATAAATTAATTTATTTATTTTTTTTATTAAAATTATTTTTATTTTATTATTTAAATAGAAAAATTTATTTTTATTATAGTTTATTAGTAAAGTGATTGAATATTTTTATATTTTTAAAAGAAAAATTTATTTTTTGTACCTTGTGCATCAGGGTTGATTAATTATATAATTATTATTAATTTTTCTCGAATTAAAAAGTTCTAATTAAATATTATATAATTGTTTCATAAATTTTTATAATTTTTAGTTAGTAATGAAACGTTATTCGTTTTTTAATATATCTAGTTTTTTAAGAAAAGAATTTAATTCTTTTATTATTTATTTATTAATTAATTTTTAGTTAATAATTTTTAGTAAAAAATATTTAAAGGGATAATCTTTTATTTATAATATTAAAAATTTATTTTGTTTATAATTATTGTATAATTTGAATTGTTAATCATATAAATAATTTAATAGTTAATTTTATTTAATTTAATATTTATATTTATTTTAATTTTTATATTAAAAAAAAAAGTTTAATTTTATATCTTTTGTTATAATGATTAAATTAGTAGATAATTTTGTATAGAATTTATTTTTTGTTAGGTAATAAAAAGGAACTCGGCAAATTAATTTTTCGCCTGTTTATTAAAAACATGTCTTTTTGATTATAATTTAAGGTTTAATCTGCTCAATGATTATTTAAATTGCCGCAGTATTTTGACTGTGCAAAGGTAGCATAATAATTAGTTTCTTTATTGGGAACTGGAATGAATGATTGGACGAGAAAATTTCTGTCTCTTTATTATTTTAATTGAATTTTACTTTTAAGTTAAAAGGCTTAAATTTTTTTAAAGGACGAGAAGACCCTATAGAGTTTAATTTTTATTTTTATAATTATTTTTAGTATTTGTATATATTATTTTAATAAAAATTTGGTTGGGGTGACTAAAAGATATAAATAACTCTTTTAATTTTTATCAATTATTTTTGATTATAAAATCTTTATTTTTAATTTTAAAATAAATTACCTTAGGGATAACAGCGTAATTCTTTTTTAAAGTTCTTATTAAAAGAAGAGTTTGCGACCTCGATGTTGGATTAAAATTTATTTTAGGTGCAGAAGCTTGAATATTAAGTCTGTTCGACTTTTAAAATTTTACATGATCTGAGTTTAAACCGGTGTGAGCCAGGTTGGTTTCTATCCTTAATTATTTATTATACTTTAGTACGAAAGGACCAAGTATATAATTTATAATTTTGTATTTGAATATTATTATTACTTTGGCAGAATAGTGCAATAGATTTAGGATCTTTATATGTAAATAATACAAGTAATACTTGTTTATTAATGATTTTTTATTGTTATTTGTTTCTTATTTAATTTTAGTTTTGTGCGTATTAATTGGAGTTGCTTTTTTAACTTTACTTGAACGTAAGGTTTTAGGCTATATTCAGATTCGAAAAGGTCCAAATAAGGTTGGTTTATTAGGTTTTGTTCAACCTTTTAGTGATGCAATTAAATTATTTTGTAAGGAACAAGCAAGTCCAACTATATCTAATTTTTTTTTGTATTATTTTTCTCCTGTTTTTAATTTGTTTTTAGCATTATTATTATGAATATGTTTACCTTTCTTTTCTGGATTTTTACATTTTACATTAGGATTTATATTTTTTTTTTGTTGTTCAAGACTTTCTGTTTATACTATTATAATAGCTGGTTGATCATCAAATTCTAATTATTCATTGTTAGGAGCTCTTCGTTGTATTGCTCAAACTATTTCATATGAAGTTAGATTGGCTATTATTTTATTATCATTTTTATTTTTAATTTCAAGTCTTAGAATTTTTGATTTAATAATTTATCAAAAATATATTTGATTTGTTTTTATGTCTTTACCTTTGGCGTTAATTTGATTTACATCAAGATTAGCTGAGACTAATCGCACTCCATTTGATTTTGCTGAAGGTGAATCTGAATTAGTTTCTGGCTTTAATGTTGAATATAGAGGAGGAGGATTTGCATTAATTTTTATATCAGAATATGCTAGAATTTTATTTATGAGAATATTATTTATTTTTCTTTTTTTTAGTGGTTCTTTAGTTAATTATTTATTTTTTTTTATGGTAGTTTTTATTTCTTTTCTTTTTGTTTGAGTTCGTGGTACTTTACCTCGTTATCGTTATGATAAATTGATGTATTTAGCTTGAAAGGGGTTTTTACCTGTTTCTTTAAATTTTATGATATTTTTTTTTGGTCTTAAAATTTATATTTTTTCTTTAATTTTTTAGTTAATTATTTTTAGTATAAGTCAATAAGATATATTAATCTTTTTTTATATTTTCAAAATATATACTTATACAAGTTCATTGACTAGTTATATAAAATTGAATCTCATCATTTAAATATAATATAATACAATGGGAAGAATAAAAAATATATAACTGTTAATATTTGTCCTGTTAAAATAAATGGCTCTTCAACTGGTTTTGCTCCAATTCAGGTTAATAATATAGCAGTTCTAGTGAATGTTCAAAATAGGATTTTATTAATTGGATAGAATGAGATTCTTTTTATATTTTTTTTATATATTGGTATAATAATTAGAATTAAAATTGATATAAATAGTGCAATTACTCCTCCTAATTTATTAGGAATTGAACGTAAAATTGCATATGCAAATAGGAAGTATCATTCTGGTTTAATGTGAGCTGGAGTTACTAATGGATCAGCAGGTGTGAAATTATCTGGATCTCCTATTATATATGGGAATATTAGGATAAATAATGTAAATGTTATTAGTATAATAATAAATCCTACTATGTCTTTTGATGTAAAATAGGGATGAAATTGAATTTTATCAATATTATTTGTTGTTCCTAATGGATTTAGTGATCCATTTTGATGAAGAAATATTAAATGAATTATTACTATTCCTGAAATAACAAATGGTAAAATAAAGTGTAATGCAAAGAATCGTGTTAATGTTGCATTGTCAACAGCAAATCCTCCTCAAATTCATTGTACAATTCTTGTTCCTAGGTATGGAATAGCTGAAAGTAAATTTGTAATAACGGTTGCTCCTCAAAATGATATTTGTCCTCATGGTAATACATATCCTAAAAATGCAGTTCCTATAATTGCAAGAAATATAATTACTCCAATTGTTCATGTTATGGTTTGTAAATATGATCTATAATATAATCCACGTCCAATATGTAAGTATAAACATACAAAAAATATTGATGCTCCATTTATGTGAATAATTCGTATTAATCATCCATAGTTTACATCTCGACAAATATGAACTACTCTGTTAAATGCTATTGAAATATCTGAGCAATAATGTATTGCTAAAAATAATCCTGTTAGGATTTGGATGATTAAACATATTCCTAAAAGGGATCCAAAATTTCATCAAGTTGAAATATTTGATGGAGAGGGGAGGTCAATAATTATATTATTTATTATTTTTAGTAATGGATTTTTTTTTATAATTTTCATTAGTTGTATTTTCGTAAAGGTCCTCTTTGAATATTAGTAATTTTTCTTACTGCAATTAATGTAATTAGTAGATAAATAATTAAAGTTAATGATATTATTATTATTGGATATATAATAAATTTATTTAAAGATAGTTTGAATGAAATTAGATTTTTATATACTGTTAAGTCTATATTTATAGAATTTATAATATTATAAATTTGATCTGTTATTATTGATAATAAAATAATTAATCTTATTGTTATTATAATAAATATATTTATTTTTCTAAACGAAAATTTTTCATTTGAAGCTACTCTTGTTATGTAGATAAATAGAATTAATATTCCTCCTACTATTACAATAAATAAAATATATGAATATCAAAAATTTATTGATATATATCCCGTTCATATTGAAATTAATAAGGTTTGAATTAATAAAATTATTCCTATTGATAATGGATGTGAAATAAATATGAATATAATAGTTATTGTTAATATAATTGATGTTAATATAATACAGAGAATAGTTTATTTAAAATATTAATTTTGGAGATTAATGAAAAGTTTATTCTTTTCTCTGAAGTTTTAAAAAAATTAATTTTATTTTTGATTTACAAGACCAATATTTTTATTTAAATTATTAAAACAATGTTAATTTATAGATTTATGGTTTTTATTTTTATATATTTAGTGGGTTTAACGGTTTTGTGTTTTAAGTGTAAACATTTACTTTTAATATTACTTAGTCTTGAATTTATTGTTTTATCTTTATTTTTAGGATTAGTTGTTTTTATGCTAATATTTTATTATGAAAATTATTTTTTAATGATTTTTTTATCACTTAGAGTTTGTGAAGGTTCATTAGGTTTATCTATTTTAGTTTCAATAGTTCGTTCTTATGGAAATGATTATTTTAATATATTTAATTTTTTATGATAAAATTTATTTTTATATTATTATTTATGATTCCTTTAAGTTTTTTAAATAGATATTTTTGAATTTTTCAAGTTTTATATTTTATTATGTTTGTAATTTTCTTTTTTACTTTTTCTTATAGATTTTATTTTTCAATAATTAGATATAGATTTGGATGTGATTATTTAAGTTTTTTTATAATTTTACTTAGAATTTGAATTTGTTTATTAATATTAATATCAAGAGAAAAAATTTATTATTATAATAATTTTTCTTGTTATTTTAATTTAGTAATTTTATTTCTTTTATTTTTCTTAATTTTAACTTTTTGTTCAATAAATATATTTGTTTTTTATTTATTTTTTGAGATGAGTTTAATTCCTACATTATTTTTAATTTTAGGATGAGGATATCAGCCTGAACGTATTCAAGCTGGTATGTATATATTTATATATACATTGTTTGGTTCATTACCTATAATGATTTCACTTTTTTATATTTATAAAAAAATTGGTAATTTAGATTTATTTTTTTTTTATAATATTAATTTATTTTATTTATATATTTGTACTATTGTTGTTTTTTTAGTTAAAATACCTATATATATTGTTCATTTATGATTACCTAAGGCTCATGTTGAGGCTCCAGTTTCAGGTTCTATAATTTTAGCTGGAATTATATTAAAGCTTGGTGGTTATGGTTTATTACGTTTTATAAAGATTTTTTTATCTATTGGTATAAAAATTAATTTTTTTTTTATTAGAATTAGATTAATTGGTGGATTTTATATTTCTTTAATTTGTCTTCGTCAGATGGATATGAAATCTTTAATTGCTTATTCATCTGTTTCTCATATAAGATTAGTTTTATGTGGATTGATAACTATAAGAGTGTGGGGATTTTATGGTTCTTTTTTGATAATAATTGCTCATGGATTATGTTCATCTGGTTTATTTTGTTTATCAAATATTTCATATGAACGTATATCTAGTCGTAGATTATTTTTAAATAAGGGTTTAATTAATTTAATACCTAGAATATCATTGTGGTGATTTCTTTTATGTTCATCAAATATAGGAGCACCTTTTTCTTTAAATCTTTTTGGAGAGATTATATTGATTAATTCAATTATTTCTTGAAGTTGATTAACATTTATTTTTTTATGTTTAATATCTTTTTTTGGTGCTGCATATTCATTATATTTATATTCTCATAGTCAACATGGTATATTTTATCAAGGAATATATTCATTTTCATCAGGTAGAATTCGTGAATATTTATTGTTATTTTTGCATTGAGTTCCATTAAATTTAGTTTTTATATCTGGTGGTATTTTTATATATTATTTAAATAGTTTAATTAAAATACTGATTTGTGGTGTCAGAGATATATTTATATTTTAAATA